GAGATTTATACTAATCTCAAAGATAATAAAAATTCTGATCAAAAAGACGAAATGGCTTTGATCCGTTATTCACAACAATCTGATTTTCGTCGAGAGATAATTAAAGGATCCATGCGTTCCCAAAGGCGTAAAACAGTAATTTGGGAATTTTTTCAAGCAAAAGTACATTCCCCCCTTTTTTTTGATAGAATAGATAAATTTTTTTTTTTTTCGTTTGATATATGGGGGCTAAAAAAAAAAATTATTAGAAATTTAATGTGGAAAAAAAAAAAAAAAAAAATTGAAAAAAAAGAAGAAGAACAATCAAAAATAGACGAGCAAAATCGGCTAGAAATTGCAGAAAATTGGGATAGCTTACTATTTGCTCAAGTAATAAGAAGTTTTATCTTAGTAACTCAATCTATTCTTAGAAAATATATTATATTACCTTTATTGATAATAATTAAAAATAGCGTCCGTATCTTATTATTTCAACCTCCCGAGTGGTCCGAGGATTTAAAAGATTGGAAACGTGAAATGCATGTTAAATGCACTTATAGCGGGGTTCAACTATCCGAAAGAGAATTTCCAAGAAACTGGTTAACAGATGGTATTCAGATAAAAATTCTATTTCCTTTTTATCTTAAACCTTGGCATAAATATAAATTTCAATCATCTCGGAAGACTCGACTAAAAAAAACAAAAGGCAAAGTAGAAAAAAACTATTTTTGTTTTTTAACAGTTTGGGGGGTGGAAGCTGAACTACCATTTGGTTCTGAAAAAAAAAAGCCACCTTTTTTTGAACCTATTTATAAAGAATTAAAAAAAAGAATAAAAAAACGCAAAACTAAGTCTTTTCTGGTTTTAAGTATTTTCAAAGAAAGAGCAACAATTTTCCTAAAAGTCGCAAAAGAAATAAAAAACTGGATTATTAAAAACGTTCTTTTTATAAAAGTAAAAATAAAAGACCTTTCAATTTCAAAACGAAATATAATTCCATTGTTTGGCCTGAGAGAAATATATGAATTAAATGAAAGTAAAAAAGATTCAATAATGAGTAATCAGACGATTCATGAACTATATGTTCAAAATAAATCCACGGAGTGGATAAATTATCCACACAGAGGAAAAAAAAAAAAAAATTTGATTGATAGAATAAAGACAATAAGAAATCAAATAGAAGAAATTTCAAAAGAAAAACAAAACATAACTAATAGTTGTAACAAACCGCGTTATGGTTATAAAATAATTAAGTCATCAAAAAAAATTTGGCAGACATTAAAAAGACAAAATATCCGATTAATTCGTAAATATGTTTTTTTTATAAAATTTTGCATCGAACAACTGTCTATAGCTTTTTTTCTAGGTATCATTAATATTACAAGAATTACTACACAACTTTTTTTTGAATCAACAAAAACAATTATTGATAAATATATTTACAAGAATGAAGAAACCGGAGAAAAATTAAAAAAAAAAAAAACAAGTTTTGACCTATGCTCTTTATCACAAGCATATGTATTTTACAAATTATCAAAAATACAAGTTAATAACTTTTCAAAATTAAAGGCTGTTCTTGAATATAACATATGTATAACATCCTTTTTTGTTAAGAATAAAATAAAGGATTTTTTTCAAGAACAAGGAATCTTTCATTATGAATTAAAAGATAAAACATTTTTAAATTCCGAAGTAAATCAATGGAAAAACTGGTTACTAGGTCATTATCAATACAATTTACCTCGGGTTGCGTGGGCTAGATTAGTAACCCAAAAATGGAAACAGAAAATAAACCAAGACTCTCTAGTTATAAAGCCAAGTTTAACCAAAGAGGATTCATATGAAAAAAACAAAGTTGATAATTACAAAAAACAAAAAAAAATTGAGGCCGACTCGTTATTAAATCCAAAACAGAATTTAAAAAAAGATTATATATATAATCTTTTTTGCTACAAATCTATTCATTCTCCAGAAATTTTTTTTTTTGACATGTCTATAGGTATTACTCTAGATAATTTTTTAATCTCTTGTTTTATAAAAAAATATAATATTCGGGGTATGGGGGAAATCCAGCATAGAAAATATTTGGATTGGAGAATTCTCAACTTTTGGTTTAGAAAAAAATTAAATATTGAGCCCTGGGTTGATAACAACAGTAAAAAAAAAGATATTAAGACTAAAGTTCAGAATTATAAAAGAGTTGATAAAATACCTAAGACGGGTCTTGCGAATAAAAAAATAAATCGTTTTGATTGGATGGGAATGAATGAAGAAATAATAAATCGTCGTATAACAAATTTTGAATTTTTTTTCTTTCCAGAATTTTTATTATTTTCTAGTACATATAAAAATAAACCGTGGGTCATACCAATTAAATTACTTCTTTTCAATTTTAATGAAAACAAAAATCTTAATAAAAAGATCGCTGGAAAGAAAAAAGGTTTTCTACCATCAAATGAAAAAAAATACCCTCGATTTTATAATCTAAATAAAGAAGAAAAAGAATCGTCGGGTCAAGGAGAGCTTGAATCAGATAAAGAAAAAAAACGAAATTATGAATCAGCTCTATCAATATCAAACCAAGAAAAAAATATTGAAGAAAATTATGTGGAATCGAAGATAAAAAAACGTAAAAATAAAAAACAATACAAAAGCAATACAGAAACGGAACTCGATTTATTTCTCACAAGGTATTCGCGTTTTCAATTGCGATGGAATTGTTTTTTTAATAAAAAAATTATCAATAATATAAAAGTATACTGTCTCTTGGTTAGACTAAAAAATCCAACCGAGATAGCGTTATCTTCTATTGAAAGAGGGGAGATGAGCCTAGACATTCTAATGATTGAGAAGAATTTAACTTTTGCAAAATTTATGAAAAAAGGAATTTTCATTATTGAACCTGTACGTTTGTCTGTAAAAAACGACGGACAACTTATTATATATAGAACCATAGGTATTTCATTGGTTCATAAAAATAAACAAAAAATAAGTAAAAGATACAAAAAAAAAATTGAAAAATCCATTATAAAATATAAAAACAAAACTGTAAATAAAAAAAAAAATAATTATGATTTCTTTGTTCCTGAAAATATTCTACCCCCTAAACGACGTAGAGAATTTCGAATTCTAATTTATTTCAACTTAAAAAAAAAAAATGCGAGGGATATAAATTCAAGATTTGATAAGAATATTCAAAACCGGACCACAGTTTTGCATAAAAAGAAAGATCTTGATAAGGATAAAAAAAACCTAATTAAATTAAAATCCTTTCTTTGGCCCAACTTTAGATTAGAAGATTTAGCTTGTATGAATCGCTATTGGTTTAATACTACTAGCGGAAATCGTTTCAGTATGATAAGAATACATATGTATACGCGATTTCAAATTAATTAATTATAGATCCTTTTTACTATATATAATATAAGTTACGGTATATGAAAATATAATATATAAGTTACGGTGTATGAAAATATAATATAACGGTGTATGAAAACAACTGTATGCACAAATATGAGGGATTGTTTGAAATTAAACCTTTATACATTAGATTAATTTAATCAATTACGTAGATACCAATCAGAGCAGATCCATAAATAAATTAAAAGAATCCTCCTTTTTAGATCTAAATTTAGACTTTTTTATAAAATTAAGAATTAAGAAGTTGTTAATTAAATTCATATACATATACTTGTACAAAAAAACTACCACTATTATTACTGATCAGTAAAACTCATATCTTTCAATTAATATTAAAAGGGGAAGGATTTATTTTTATGATAAAAAATGCATTCATTTCATTTCAAGAAAAAGAAGAAGAAAGCAGGGGATCTGTTGAATTTCAAGTATTCAGTTTCACTAATAAGATACGAAGACTTACTTCACACTTGGAATTGCACAGAAAAGATTATTTATCTCAGAGGGGTCTGCGAAAAATTCTGGGAAAACGTCAACGACTGCTGGCTTATTTGTCAAAAAAAAATAGAGTACGTTATAAAGAATTAATTAATCAGTTGAATATTCGGGAATTAAAAACTCGTTAAATTAAAAAATTGTGAATTAGTTAATTTTTTTAGATATTGAATTTTTTGATAAACTTCTTTTTCAACAATATAATTCATGCTAGAACGAATCAAGTAAAAACTTATGAAGAGACCAGTTACAGGAAAAGATTTTATGATAGTCAATATGGGACCTCACCACCCATCCATGCATGGTGTTCTTCGCTTAATTGTTACTCTAGATGGTGAGGATGTTGTTGACTGTGAACCCATATTGGGTTATTTACACAGGGGAATGGAAAAAATTGCAGAAAACCGAGCAATTATACAATATTTACCTTATGTAACGCGATGGGATTATTTAGCTACTATGTTTACAGAAGCAATAACAGTAAATGGACCAGAACAATTGGGAAATATTCAAGTTCCTAAAAGGGCCAGCTATATCAGAGTAATTATGCTGGAATTGAGTCGTATAGCTTCTCATCTGTTATGGCTCGGCCCTTTTATGGCAGATATTGGTGCACAGACTCCTTTTTTCTATATTTTCAGAGAACGAGAATTTATATATGATCTATTTGAAGCTGCCACCGGTATGAGAATGATGCATAATTTTTTTCGTATTGGAGGAATAGCGGCTGATTTACCTTATGGTTGGGTAGATAAATGCTTGGATTTTTGTGATTATTTTTTAACTGAGGTTGTTGAATATCAAAAACTGATTACACGAAATCCTATTTTTTTAGAACGGGTTGAAGGAGTTGGGATTATTGGTGGGGAAGAAGCAATAAATTGGGGTTTATCCGGACCAATGCTACGCGCATCCGGAATACCATGGGATCTTCGTAAAGTTGATCGTTATGAGTCTTACGATGAATTTGAGTGGGAAATTCAATGGCAAAAACAAGGGGATTCATTAGCTCGTTATTTAGTACGACTTAGCGAAATGACAGAATCCATAAAAATTATTCAACAGGCTCTGGAAGGACTTCCGGGAGGTCCCTATGAGAATTTAGAAAGCAGAGGCTTTGATAAAAAAAGGAATCCAGAATGGAATGATTTTGAATATCGATTCATTAGTAAAAAACCTTCTCCTACTTTTGAATTATCGAAACAAGAACTTTATGTAAGAGTTGAAGCCCCAAAAGGGGAGTTGGGAATTTTTCTTATAGGAGATCAAAGTGGTTTTCCTTGGAGATGGAAAATAAGACCACCGGGTTTTATTAATTTGCAAATTCTTCCTGAACTAGTTAAAAGAATGAAATTGGCTGATATTATGACGATACTTGGTAGCATAGATATAATTATGGGAGAAGTTGATCGTTAAAATGATAATTTATGCAACAGAAGTACAAACTATAAATTTTTTTGTTAGATTGGAATCTTTAAAAGAGGTCTACGGACTCATATGGATGTTTGTCCCTATATTTTCTCTTGTATTGGGAATCATAACGGGTGTACTAGTAATTGTGTGGTTAGAAAGAGAAATATCTGCAGGAATACAACAACGTATTGGACCTGAATACGCCGGCCCGTTGGGAATTCTTCAAGCCCTAGCCGATGGGACAAAACTACTTTTCAAAGAAGATATTCGTCCAGCTAGAGGAAATACTCTTTTATTTAGTATTGGGCCGTCAATAGCAGTTATCTCCATTTTACTAAGTTATTCAGTAATTCCCTTTAGCAATCACCTTGTTTTAGCGGATCTCAATATAGGTATTTTTTTATGGATTGCCATCTCAAGTATTGCTCCTATTGGACTTCTTATGTCAGGATATGGATCAAATAATAAATATTCTTTTTTAGGTGGTCTGCGAGCTGCTGCCCAATCGATTAGTTATGAAATACCATTAACTCTATGTGTTTTATCAATATCTCTACGTGTGATTCGTTGAAACAGAAACATTTTTACTATTACGTTTCTTCTAGACGAATAAGTTAAAAAACGGAATATATATATTTATTTGTCGGGTTAATCTTAATAAAAGGAATTTGATAGTTATATATGAGTGAAAAAAACTGCTCAGAAATTAGCAGTAAAAATAAAAATTGAGTCTCATTTCCTATGTACAAAGGTTAAACATAAATAAACATAAGCGTAATAACCGCTTTACCCCAAGGTTGGTTGATTAGTCATCCTGGCTTGAAGCGGGTTCAAAATATTAACCGTATGGCGTTTTCACTATCAGTTATATAGATTAACATACATGTATTACAAAGTGAGCGGCAATTAGGTAAAAGTGAGTGGATGGTTAGAAACACCAAAATACACAAAGAATTTGTAATAGAGATTAACCAAATTGAAAAGGATATTTATGCATAACATAAGATAACAAAAAAAGAAGGTTAATTGGGGCTTGAAATTAGTAGAAATGATCAAACAGTACTCCCAAAGATTCCGATTCAGAGTATGCTCCTATCCACCGATAAATGTAATGACTATCAGAAACGAAATAATCCTTTATTTTTTAAGTACACCAACTTTTTTATAAAAAAGAAAGAAGAATAGGAACGAAACAAGGATATTTTTTTTCATATATTTCGAAAATAAAATATAATTTGTGTCATGAATAATAAACTAAATAGGATGTCTAATTCTTTTTCGTAATTGAAAAACACGAAGGGATGAAAGACCTATTTTTTTTTACAAGGAGTATTTTATTAAAGGATTAAGTTATTACTCAACAAATATAAATTAAAATTTGTAAAGGATGAGATGAATTCCGAAGCGCTTTTTTATTCTTATAATTTGAGCAGACAGAATTCCATTGGTATAATTCGGGACCCCAGATATATTTATATTTAATCTATTTTAGAACACATCATACCCATCTAAATAATACTAATCTGGTCCTTAGATTTATTTATGGCCCCCGAGGAGCCGTATGAGGCGAAGACCTCATGTACGGTTTTGTAATAGCGGTGAGAATAGTAATGTTATCACCGACTAGGATTATCTAACAGTTTAAGTACAGTTGATATAGTTGAGGCACAATCAAAATATGGTTTTTGGGGGTGGAATTTGTGGCGTCAACCTATAGGTTTTATCATTTTTCTAATTTCTTCCCTAGCAGAATGCGAGAGATTACCGTTTGATTTACCAGAAGCGGAAGAAGAATTAATAGCAGGTTATCAAACTGAATATTCAGGTATCAAATTTGGTTTATTTTACGTTGCTTCTTATCTAAATCTATTAATTTCCTCATTATTTGTGACAGTTCTATACTTGGGCGGTTGGAATATTTCTATTCCGTATATATCTATTCTGGAGCTATTTGAAAGGGATCAAATTTTTGGAACAACAATTGGTATCTTTATTACATTAGCTAAAACTTATTTGTTCTTGTTCGTTTCTATCGCAACAAGATGGACTTTACCTAGGCTAAGAATGGATCAACTACTAAATCTTGGATGGAAATTTCTTTTACCTATTTCCCTTGGTAATCTATTATTAACAACTTCTTTCCAACTCTTTTCACTCTAAATTGAAAATGAATCCAACATATTCATTACTTGTTTTAAACAAGAGAAAGAAATAAAGATAAAATTATTCATAGATAATTACAATATGCTTCCTATGATAACCGGGTTCATGAATTATGGTCAACAAACCCTACGAGCTGCAAGGTATATTGGTCAAGGTTTCATGATTACCTTATCCCACACAAATCGTTTACCTGTAACTATTCAATATCCCTATGAAAAATTAATAACCTCGGAACGTTTCCGCGGGCGAATCCATTTTGAATTTGATAAATGCATTGCTTGTGAAGTATGTGTTCGAGTGTGTCCTATAGATCTACCCGTTGTTGATTGGAAATTGGAAACTAATATTCGAAAAAAACGATTGCTTAATTACAGTATTGATTTTGGAATTTGTATATTTTGTGGTAATTGTGTTGAATATTGTCCAACAAATTGTTTGTCAATGACTGAAGAATATGAATTTGCAACTTATGATCGTCACGAATTGAATTATAATCAAATCGCTTTGGGTCGTTTACCAATGTCAGTAATTGACGATTACACTATTCGAACAATCTTGAATTCACCTCAAACAAAAAATGGGTAAACCCATTAAGTTTATTAAAATAAATAATTCAAAAATTTTGAATTATATAAATAATTTAATTAAAAACTTGTATTATATTTATATAATAACATTAAGTATTAAGGCTCATTCTTTTAATATAAAAAATTTGTAATTACTTTCTTGAAATAGATAGGTTGAAAATACACTTTTAGTATAAAAAGAGAAACTGTCTAATAATTGTATCTACATAAATTAATATCCATTAGATTCTAATTTAACTCTATTAGAAACATATAAAAAAAAAATTCCCCGGTTAAATTAATAAGGTCATGAAAAGGGTTTCGATTTTTTCTTATTTTAATAATATAATGGATTTGCCTGGACCAATACATGATTTTCTTTTAGTTTTTCTGGGATCCGGTATTATAGTAGGGGGTCTGGGAGTGGTATTACTTCCCAACCCAATATTTTCAGCCTTTTCCTTAGGATTTGTTCTTGTTTGTATATCTTTATTGTATATTCTATCAAATTCCCATTTTGTAGCTGCTGCACAACTCCTTATTTACGTGGGGGCCATAAATGTTTTAATCATATTTGCTGTGATGTTCATGAATGATTCAGAATATTCCACAAATTTCAATCTGTGGACCGTTGGGAATGGGATTACTTCATTGGTTTGTACAACTATTCTTTTTTCATTAATTTCTATTATTCTCGATACGTCATGGTACGGGGTTATTTGGACTACAAGATTAAACCAGATTCTAGAGCAAGATTTAATAAGTAATAGTCAACAAATAGGAATTCATTTATCAACAGATTTTTTTCTTCCATTTGAACTCATTTCAATAATTCTTTTAGTTGCGTTGATAGGTGCAATTTCGGTGGCTCGTCAATAAAAAACGTTCAAATTTGTAAAGACTAAATAAAACTTTGTGTATGTTATGATATTTTTTTCGTTCATTCAATTAAATTTGATTAAATACTATTTCATATTTTAAATATATATTTTTATATTTGATATATATTTGAAAATTTTTTTACCTAAATATATTTTTTATTAGTACTTTTTTTTTATATTCTAGTTGATTGAATCCGGTTAATTATTTGAAATGAATCAAAATTGATAAGGAGTTGCTCAATGATACTCGAACATGTACTTGTTTTGAGTGCCTATTTATTTTTGATTGGTCTTTATGGATTGATCACGAGTCGAAATATGGTTAGGGCTCTTATGTGTCTTGAACTTATACTCAATGCAGTTAATATGAATTTCGTAACATTTTCTGATTTTTTTGATAATTCCCAACTAAAGGGGGATATTTTTTGCATTTTTGTTATAGCAATTGCAGCCGCTGAAGCAGCTATTGGATTAGCTATAGTTTCGTCAATTTATCGTAACAGAAAATCAACTCGTATCAACCAATCGACCTTATTAAATAAGTAGCATAAATAAAAAAATTATAGATTTAAATTTGCATATATATATATATATATAATAGGTTATGACTTACTAGATTTTATTTGTGAAAATATAAGAAATCAAAGTATTTTAGCCCCTTTTTTTAATCAATTGAGCTATAATTCATTACAAAAATTTTATTAAAGGAAATCATTGCTTCATCTAGTATTTTAATATATCATTCAGTTAGAAGTTTACTAGATTGAAAATTTATGACATTCAAAAAACTATAGATCCTATGTCACATTCAGTAAAAATTTATGATACCTGTATAGGATGTACTCAATGTGTCCGAGCATGCCCTACAGACGTATTAGAAATGATACCTTGGGATGGATGTAAAGCTAAACAAATAGCTTCCGCTCCGAGAACCGAGGACTGTGTTGGTTGTAAGAGATGTGAATCTGCCTGTCCAACGGATTTTTTGAGCGTTCGAGTTTATTTATGGCATGAAACAACTCGAAGCATGGGTCTAGCTTATTGATACGTTACCAAAAACCTCATTTGAATAAATTTGGAATACATTTTATTTTTTTTTTATTGACAAGTACTCGTACTCAAAAAAGTTAAATTATATTTTTTATTTATATATTTTTTTGAGTACGCGTTCTTTGGACCTGGTGTATCTTGTCTTTACCACGAACGATTTTCCTTGGTTAACAATAATTGTTGTTTTTCCAATATCTGCTGGTTCGTTAATGTTATTTCTCCCGCATAGGGGAAATAAAGTAAATAAATGGTATACTATATGTATTTGTATCTTAGAACTTCTTCTAACGACCTACGCTTTTTGTTATAATTATAAAATGGACGATCCATTAATTCAACTGGCCGAAGATTATAAATGGATCAATTTTTTTAATTTTTACTGGAGAATGGGAATAGATGGACTTTCTATAGGAACAATTTTACTGACGGGATTTATTACTACTTTAGCTACTTTATCGGCTTTTCCTGTTACTCGGGATTCCCGATTATTCTATTTCCTGATGTTAGCAATGTACAGCGGTCAAATAGGATCATTTTCTTCTCGGGATCTTTTACTTTTTTTCATCATGTGGGAATTAGAATTAATTCCCGTTTATCTACTTTTATCAATGTGGGGTGGAAAGAAACGTCTGTATTCAGCTACAAAATTTATTTTATACACTGCAGGAAGTTCTATTTTTTTATTAATAGGAGTTTTAGGTATAAGTTTATATGGTTCGAACGAACCAACATTAAATTTAGAATTATTAGCCAATCAATCCTATCCTGTCACACTCGAAATACTATTTTATATTGGATTTCTTATTGCTTTTGCCGTCAAATCACCGATTATACCTTTACATACTTGGTTACCTGACACCCACGGCGAGGCACATTACAGTACCTGTATGCTTCTCGCTGGAATCTTATTAAAAATGGGAGCGTATGGGTTGGTTCGAATCAATATGGAATTATTACCTCATGCTCATTCTATGTTTTCTCCTTGGTTGATGGTAGTCGGTACAATCCAAATAATTTATGCAGCTTCAACATCTCCCGGTCAACGTAATTTAAAAAAGAGAATAGCCTATTCTTCTGTATCTCATATGGGTTTTATAATTATAGGTATTGGTTCTATAACGGACCCTGGACTTAATGGAGCTATTTTACAAATAATCTCTCATGGATTTATTGGCGCTGCACTTTTTTTCTTGGCAGGAACTAGTTATGATAGAATTCAGCTTGTTTATCTTGATGAAATGGGTGGGATGGCTATCTCCATTCCAAAGATATTTACAATGTTTACTATCTTATCGATGGCTTCCCTTGCATTACCGGGCATGAGTGGTTTTGTTGCAGAATTAATCGTTTTTTTTGGAATAATTACCAGCCAAAAGTATTTATTAATTTCAAAAATTTTAATTATTTTTGTAATGGCAATTGGAATGATATTAACTCCTATATATTTATTATCTATGTCACGCCAAATGTTCTATGGATACAAGTTAATTAATGTCAAAAACCTTTCTTTTTTTGATTCTGGACCCCGAGAGTTGTTTCTTTCAATCTCTATTCTTCTACCCATAATAGGTATTGGGATTTATCCTGATTTTGTGCTCTCATTAGCAAGTGACAAGGTCGAATCCATTTTATCTAATTATTTTTATGGATAGTTTTCAGGAAATAAAAAAAACGCATTAAACTTAATTGTAATCAGAAGTCTTTAGTCTTTGTATTGTGAGAACCTTTTGAATCAAGTAGTACAATGATTCAAAAGGTTCCTTATTATTTACTACTAAAAACTAAATTAGATTTCTTAACTTAATATGAAGTTATATATAGATGCTATTCTTTTTTATTTGGATTCCTTTCTTTTTTTTTTGTTAATGTTTTATTTAATTCGACGTAAATGAACCATAACTATGTAAACCTATTCCTAAAAGATTGACGCCAAAATAGCATATCCAAATTAAAAGAAAGCCTATAGAAGCCACAATTGCAGAATTTATACCCCTAACATTCCTATTTGTTTTAATATGTAAATAAGTTGCGAATATGGTCCAAGTAATAAACGCCCAAGTTTCTTTTGGATCCCAATTCCAATATGAACCCCACGTCTCATTAGCCCATACAGCTCCTGAAAGAATGCCGACGGTTAATAAAATAAATCCAAGACTAATAATACGAAAACTCCAAAAATCTAATTGTTCAATCAATTGATACCTATAATAATTTCGAGAAAAACTAAAATTAATGTTTTGTTGTAGTAAAATAGAATTTCTTTCATTTATGTCGTAAAGTACATAAAAAGAAAAGAATTCATTTAATAAATTCTTTTTTTTTATATTCTTTTTAAAAAAAGTAGGGCCAACTTTGCGAAATGTAATGACTAGAAGAGCTGTTGATAATAATGATCCGCATAACAGAGCGCCATAGCCTAATATCATCATACTTACGTGCATCATTAACCACTGGGACTGGAGAGCTGGTAATAATATTCCAGACTGAGGCATTTTGTTTAAAAGACCTGAAGTAGCAAAACCCTGAATCAAAATAGCACTTGGCGCAGTTATTGCATTTAGGTGCTTTTTTTGTTTTTTATTAAAATAGGAAACAATATGAATAATTGAAAAAGACCACGAAAGAAAAATTAATGATTCATATAAATTACTTAATGGAAAATGCCCTGAATAAATCCAACGGGTGAATAATAATCCTGTTATACCAAAAAACGTAATTACGATTCCTTTATCTGATGAATCAAAAAATCCTATGATTTCATCTAAATTAACTAATAAAGTTAAAAAATAAATTGTCAGTACAATTGAAACGACAGAAAAAGATATATGAGTTAATATATGCTCTAAAATTGAAAAAATCATAAAAAATTTGTTAAAAATTAATAAATTAATATTAGGTTTTACCCTATTTTCGAAAAAGTCGGGTATTAGTTTGATTATAAAACTTATAATATCTCTTTTATAAGATCTTATGCCGCTACTCGGACTCGAACCGAGATGCTATAGCACTGCTTCCTAAGAGCAGCGTGTCTACCAATTTCACCATAGCGGCAACTTGTTCAAAACAATACTAACAAGTTTTTATTCAATCGTCGAGATTAAAATTTAAATAAAGAGGCCAATTCAATGGAATTTACAATTGATTTCATGAATAAAACTTGTTTAATTTTTTTAAATTTACTTTTTGTACTTTATTTTTTTCTAGGATACAATGAAAAATGTAACTAAATTAAAAGTAGTTGGGACTTCAACCCCAAAGACAAAACTTATAAATAAAAAATGCTTTTTCTAAAAATTAAAACTTCGCCAAAATCCTTAGAAATTTTAAATAAAATAAGATTTGCCTAATTGCTGAAGAGAAAAAATAATAATTATCAAAATATCTATTTTGCTGCATCTTTTTATATTGTACAAACAGTACAAACATAAGATTTTTTTATCACTTAAAAATCATATCATATATTATTATTTATTATTATCTAATATTAACTTGTTGTGGATAGATGCTTTTATAAATTTGATTCCAAGTAAATAATATAACAATTCAGAAAAATAAGAATTACGAAAGGTATAAATTTAAAATTTTTTCACTTAGAATTAATTAATTTGCGGAACCTATTTATTTCGCTTAAAGATCTTGTATTTATTCCTCGTTAAGAGGAAATACAAGATCTTTTTTTATTTTTGCATCAAGTTATTGATGGGGAAAATAAGAATACCCTTTTTGGAAATAAAAAAAATAAATGTGAACCTTTCTTTTTATCTATATATTTGCTTTTTTTTCCTCTTTTGGTTCCTATTTATTTTTTTATGTATTCTAAAAAAATTTGTTTTTTTAGGTATAATAATTATTATAATGTTTTTTATTTATTTTTTTGTACAAAAAAACTTTTTGAATTACCTGTAGAAAGTGATTTACCTAACGAAAAAGCTTTCAACGATGTCCAATATCCCTTCCTTTTCCAAATTTTTTTACGAATACGCTTTTTCGAGATAGAAGTACGTTTTTTTGGAACTGCCATTCAAAAATGAAAAAAGTTTTTCAGTGGTATAATTGGATGTCAAAGACATTTATTATGCTATTCTTTCGTACTCCGTATTGAGTTTTTTTCTTTAAAATTTTATTATATATTATTTTCAAAACAAAAAAGACATTCAAAAGTTTAAAACCCGACGGTTTTTTACTTTTTTTATAAATTTTGATTATTAAAATTTAATTTTATTTAACGTTTGAAATCCGTACGAGAGTGCTCATTTAATCAATCTATCAGCATAGATTGATTAAATTATCAATAAAAATTCTGAAATTTCTTCACTTCATATGTAAAAAAAATATCGATTATAATAATCTTTCTTGAAAAAAAAAAGATCACTTAGTGTATTGGAAGACAATCACTAAATTCCATAATTCAAATTAATTCCTTAATAATTATAAATAATCAAACCCAAATAATTTTTTTTATGTAAAGTTTTTTATTATATAATTAATACGAAGTATTTTTTTTGTCGTGTAAATCTTTGTTCTATTCTTAATATATGTATATAAATTATTGTAATACGGAATTATAATTAAATTTTTCTGTATCTGCATAAAATAAAAATTTTATTTAGTAGTAATAAAAAAAGACAAATAATTTTTTTGGTAGTAACTTAGTAATATTATTTAATCACTTTTAATTTTTTTATTTTAATATATATTTCTTTTCAAAGATTTATTAAGGATTATACTAATTCGAAAAAAAAAATTATATTTCGGTTTGAACTCGCGTTCTTTTTTATTGCCCCCTTTGAAAAAATATATATATATATATACAAACCAGTGAATAAGAAATAAAAAATTTAAGAATAAAATAAAAAGGGTTTTTTATTTTATGGAACATACATATCAATATTCATGGATCATACCTTTCATTCCACTTCCAGTACCTGTTTTACTAGGAGTTGGACTTCTACTTTTTCCGACAGCAACAAAAAACCTTCGGCGTATGTGGACTTTTCTGAGTATTTTTTTGTTAAGTATAGTTATGATCTTTTCAC